AGAGTATATCGAATCAGTATAGCTATCCTTCCTCTGGCACAGCAACGCAGTCTCAATTAGTACCGAAATGCTACATTTCCCTTTTTGTTCTTTGGATATGCATAAACTTTATGTTATGGAATAAATTAATACAATATAAAATTCCTCAAATTATTTATAATATTTCAAGATTTCCATTATGGGTTTCGTAATAGATAGAGATAGAAAGTCAAGATCTTGAGAAAGTGTGAATCCATGGGTTTTAACTAATTCATGTAAAGATATTATCATATTTACACAATTCAATTATATGCAAAATTTATAAACTCTTTTTATGGTTAAAGATTTTTTTGTTAGAATACTTTCATTTACTTAGCTTAGTTGGTCATACAATACATAATACAATAAATAATAAATAGATTATTATATGATAGTGTGTTTGATGAAAAAACCGAAAATAGTTAGAACAATCAATTACAGAATATTGGCGATGCAACAACCGTTGTTGCCAAAGCAAGGTTATTTCTTGACTGAATTACAAAGATAGAACTCTATGATATGGAAAGACAGAGTGTAGAAGCTAAAAAGATACTGGAAGTTGCTCATCTTCAAATCGAGTTGGACCCGAAATGAAATAAATAAAAAGGGGGTATCGGGCCTGGGCCGTCCGATCGAAAAGAAAGTGGATTAACTCCTATTGAAAATAAATGATTCAAATTGAAATTATTTTAAAATCAAATTATTCTTTTTAGACTGAATTTTTTTTTTTAGTTATATGATAGAGTTTTTATTACTTTCACTCAACTCACGAATTGCACAATGAATCTGTTGATTTGGAATCACATGACCGGTTGATGTCACATCAGAGCAATCGATTTTTTCTACTATGTAATTCTATCTTTTTTAGTGCTATCTATAATGACTGATCAATTAAGATGGAACTAAGTTAATATTGTCTACTGTCAATAGTTTTTCTTACTGTCGTATCTGGGAAAATTGAAACTTAGGTAAGTGTTTTATCAACATATGTAGTAAAAGAACATATCTAATTTAGCCCTTTCATGTCTACTATAACTAGTTATTTTGGTTTTCTATTAGCTGCTTCAACTATAACCCCAGCTCTATTGATTGGTTTGAACAAGATACGACTTATTTGAAATAAATTGAATGAACAATTTATAAAAATAAGTATTTCTCTTAAATGCCAGGTCTTCCATAGTCCCGCGGGCGCGGGAATTGCCAATTCTCGGTTATTGAGATTCGCGAACAATTCAGATTAATATTTAGGGATAGATCTTACCTCTCTTTTTATTCTCTCAAACAAAAAATAGAAATGATTGAAGTTTTTTTATTTGGAATCGTTTTAGGTCTAATTCCTATTACTTTGGCAGGATTATTCGTAACTGCATATTTACAATACAGACGTGGTGATCAATTAGACCTTTGATTGAATAATATATTTTTTGATTGACCTCCTACTCCTTGAAAGGAGGTCAAATTAAAGTTTATTAAATTATTTTATTGTATGTGATTCGACATAACATCACGCTCTATAGGATTTGAACCTACGACATCGGGTTTTGGAGACCCGCGTTCTACCGAACTGAACTAAGAGCGCTTTCTTATGACAGGGGGTACGACTGTAAAAAAAAGAATTTCTATGTACCCAAAAATATCTTGCAAACACCTAGTATAGTATGCAAAAATTAAAGATTATATAGCCAATTTTATAATTTAATCAATCTCGAGTAATCTCCCGTTACTGCCCATTAGTAGAAGTAATAGGTAGGGATGACAGGATTTGAACCCGTGACATTTTGTACCCAAAACAAACGCGCTACCAAGCTGCGCTACATCCCTTTTAAAAATTGTTTTACAATGTCATTGTACAAAATCCTTGTCTTGTTTTCCACATTTTTATTTTCTTCTTGATTTTATACTTTATTTTTTATATTAAAATATTGTATTTATATTATATACATCTGAAACCTAACGCATAAAAAAATTAATATTTATCGATAACACTAACACTCAGGCTTTTTTTTTTAGGACAAGAACATTGACTCGTTCATTGTACATATCCATTTTAGTTAAGAATTCTGCATAAAAATAAATACAAATGATCTTGAACTACGACATCTGCTCATATATATAATATATGTCTATGTTTTACAATAAACAATAAAAAGGAGGATTTTCAATGCGAGATATAAAAACATATCTCTCCACGGCACCTGTGCTAAGTACTCTATGGTTTGGGTCTTTAGCGGGTCTATTGATAGAGATTAATCGTTTATTCCCAGACGCCTTGTCATTTCCTTTTTTTTAATTCTAGTTATTGATATGCAAAAAAATAAAAAAATTAGGGATTTAATTCTATGTGACGTGATTAAAAAAAAAAAAAAAAATGTATTAAACCCAAACAAAAAGTTGATCTAATAAAATTAGATTTGGAAAAACATAAATAGAAATGCGGGTCCAGTCTAGGAGAGGCTCCACGAAATCATAACACAGTAAAGAAGATACATAAATGAAATATTGGTATTAGTATAGGAATAATTGATAGTTAGAAAAAAATTGTATTACTTAAAATTATATATAATATTATAATATATAATTGATATTTAAATAAAATTTAATAAAAAAAATATATATCTTCAATCTATTTAATTTTAATTATTACTCTTAATTAATTCAATTAATTAATATTAATTAATATTAATTACAATGAAATCTTTAGAAAATTAATTTCAAATTAGTAACTTCTATTAATTTTTTGTTCTTTTTATTTTCAGATCGAAAAAAGAAAAGTTAAGTCAATCCAAAGGGGGTTCATGGCCAAGGGTAAAGATGTAAGGGTCATAGTTATTTTGGAATGTACTTGTTGTTGTGCCCGAAATGGTGTCAATAAAGAATCGCCGGGTATTTCTAGATATATTACTCAAAAGAATCGACACAATACACCCAGTCGATTAGAATTGAGAAAATTTTGTCGTTATTGTCACAGGCATACGATTCATGGGGAAATAAAGAAATAGATCGAACGGAACATATGTGCAATCTTTCCATTCCAACTCAAAGAGCAGAAAGAGGAAGAACATATAACATAATCATAATATAATACAAATTCTATTTAAATTATACAAATAAAACCCTACTTCGGCCGGATCTGAAATTAATAAAGAAATAGAATTTTAGAAATAAGGAATAAACCATGGATAAATCTAAGCAACCTTTTCGTAAATCCAAGCTCTCTTTTCGTCGGCGTTTGCCCCCAATTGTCTCGGGGGATCGAATTGATTATAGAAACATGAGTTTAATTAGTCGATTTATTAGTGAACAAGGAAAAATATTATCTAGACGGGTAAATAAATTGACCTTGAAACAACAACGATTAATTACTATTGCTATAAAACAAGCTCGTATTTTATCTTCGTTACCTTTTCTTAATAATGAGAAACAATTTGAGAGAACCGAGTCGATCCCTAGAACTGCGGGTCCTAGAGCCAGAAATAAATAGGCATATTCCTCAATTGACTCAAAACTCCACAAGCTCAAATGGATTGGATGTTTTGCTCGAAAAGGCCCAGAATCCAGGTTTAATTCTTGTCTTATAAGAAACAAAAAAAAAAGGGGGGATAAGCAATTTTTTTATTGAAGCATGTTCGTTCATTCCTACTACTTTTCTTATCTTAATTTTATCTCAATTTAGTTTATTCTATCTTCCCGGAGTTCATTCTCCGGGGAATTCTTGTCCAATCATTCTTGTATATTACTTTAGAATTTCCTTTATTTTATGATTTTATTGGAAATCATGTAAAGACAATTCTTATTTGATATAGCTATTTGCGCAAGTATTTTACGATTAAGAAGCAATTGCCCCTTGTACAGATTGTGTATTAATCGACTATAACTATGGAATACTTTATTCTCGCGAGTTACTGCATTTATCCGAGTGATCCACAAACGACGAAAATTTCTCTTTTGCCTGCCCCTATCTCGCTGAGAGGAAACCAAAGCTCTCATTTTATGTTGAGTAATTGTTCGCGTAAGTCTTGAATGAGCCCCTCTAAAGGTTGACGCAAATACACGAATTTTTGTTCGACGTCTCCGAGCTGTATACCCTCGTTTAACTCTGGTCATTGAATCAAATTAAACTTTAATGAATAACTAATTGAATTCTCTTCTTTCAGTCATTATTTGTCCCCCCGGTCGGTTAATAACAAAACGGATTATTCCGATATATAAAATATAAATTCCAATGGCTTTTGCTACTATGACCTTCCCAACCACTATTTTTTATTTTTATTCTTTCCAGGCCAGACATTTGGTTCACCTGGAACTAAGAAATTCTACCAAATACTATACAAAAAAATAGTGGGTTCCTTCGTTTCTATGGTTACTTCTTAAACGGTGAGGCCCTCTCTATGCGCCGGAGCCTCATCTCTCATTTAATCAAATGGTATTGTTAACTTGTATAGTTAACATTCTTTGGCTCTACCCATTAATTATACAGTAATAGGCCTTTTCACAATAAGAGCTATCCATACAGTGACGGCATTTCATTATGAAAGTTGGCTAGGTAGCTGACCCTGTTAGTCCGTTCTTTCAAGAATATGGGCATAACCTTTTTGTTTTGCTTCTTATCCTTATAATACCATTTCCTCCGCTTAATGGATAACCCTTTGCTACCAATGGAGAATTGCTTCTCATCTCAAATTGAGGTGGTTGGATTTGCACCAATGAAAACCATAAATTCCATACACAATATACAAGAAACAATAAGGGTATATAATATATCCCCATTTTAGATAGTAAATGGCGTTCTTTTACTCTATCTATTCATTGGTATTAATCATTGATACTGGAAAAATTGTCTCATTTGCTCGAGCTCATGATCTGAACGAGTCGCACATACACCCTAGTACATGTTCCTCGACGCTGAGGACATCCTCGAAGAGCGGGGGATTTCGTGACATTTTTTATTGGCTGTCTTGTGTTTCTAATAAGTTGTTTAATAGTTGGCATGTCGGATATATAAAATTATATTTATAGAATGGGTTGGTTTAGATCGATCTTAACCTGATTTATGATTGATGATTATTAATTATTTCGATTCAATATAAGATATCAAATCGTGTAAAATTCGAATTATGGTTGAAAATAAAACGGAATCATGGATTTATACGAAATCCGAAGTATTTTCATTTTCAACCGCTACAAGATCAACAATGCCATGGGCTTGGGCTTCTGTTGCCGACATAAAAACATCTCTTTCCATGTCTTCGGATATAACCCATAAAGGGTTGCCTGTTCTTTGTACATAAACTTTTGTGAGGTTTTCGCGAAGTTTCAGCAGTTCTTCCGCTTCCAGGATAAATTCTCCTGCCTGTGCCTCATAAAAAGAACTAGCAGGTTGGTGAATCATAACCCTGATGATATTGAGATAACATCATGAATGGTTCTTCTATCTCGCATGATGGGATTTAAATTAAAGGGATAAAAAAAGAAGAAAAAATAGAGAATTGAACAACCGTACAGGCACCTTTTGTGCATTGCATACGGCTCTGCAATGGAATTTACTAACCCCCTCCTCCAGAGAAGAGGGGAAGAAATAGAATCTATCCGATCCAGCCAGATCGTTGAATAATCCATTTGCCATCCTTCTTTTCATAAGAGTAAAAAAATACTACGATGGTTCTGTTGCTTTATATTAGATATTTATATATTTATCTAGTTTGTGATTTGGCAATCCCAAAGTGTCTTTCTGATATGATCAAATAAGGAAAAAATGATTTGTGACGCTAAAATGTCCTCCCGACACATAAGATAAAATCGCAAATAAAGGTTATTTCATACTACTATCTCGATACAAAATCTCATGTTATAAAAAACAATAATGGTTTGTTCATATCGAACTCAAAGTGCCATGCTATTATTACTTAATTTTTCCTAATTCGATTATTTATATTCGATATGGCGAAGGCATAGTCTTTTTTTTTTTTAACTCATTGGCGCCAAGCGTGAGGGAATGCTAGACGTTTGGTAATTTCTCCTCCAACCAGAATGAAAGATCCCATTGAAGCAGCTAATCCCATGCATATTGTATGTACATCGGGTGGCACAAATTGCATAGTATCATAAATGGCTATTCCTGGTATTACCCATCCGCCGGGAGAGTTTATAAACAAATAAAAATCCCTAGTATTATCTTCTATACTGAGATATACCATGAGACCCACAAGTTGATTGGAGATCTCGCTATCAACTTCTTGGCCTAAAAAAAGTAATCTTTCTCGATGAAGTCGGTTGATTAGGACAAAATTGTATCCCTTAGGAACCGTACGTGCACCTTTGGATGCATACGGTTCAAAAAATTGCGAAAAAAAATCAATCAATGTATCAATTATAGTCTTTAATTTATTTTTTGTAACAGGTTTTTCTTTTTTTAAAGAAGGGCTTTTCTTCGATTTTTCAAAAACATGAGTTTTGGTTCCCTTTCTCTTCCTTATCAAAAAAAATTATTGAACTTATTAAACTAACCTCTCATTGATGTATTATTTCATCGAAATTCAAATCACGATGTCATTTTCTTGTTCTTGAATGGGCCCTTTCAATTCTTTTAGGTTCGTGTTCTACTCCGGGTAAAGATTTGTCCAAATTCTATTTGCACATATAGGGCAAATTATCTCAGTACCGCTTCTTTTTTTTTTTTTATGTTTCATTTCATGCTTTCTCTCAAATTATTCCATGTATTCATCTTATTATTCCATGCCATTGAATGGCAATTTGAGATCACTCCTAATAATATATAGAAAGCATAAATTAAATATAAATAAAAAATGTTTATGATACAAATAGTAATCATATAGATTACCAATTTGATATTTTCTGAACGGAGCCTGGATACTTTATTTTATCGTTACAAGTTAACCATAAATTCTTAATAATATTGATCCCCAATATAAATTGATCTAATTGCACTTCACGCTCCGAATAATTGATGGTTCAATCAATATTTCTTGGGCGAAACGGAGGATATCCCGATCGGTGGAGACAACGGGTAAACCCCATATGACCTAATATATCTGACAAGCCGCACTATACGTCAACCCAAACTGCGTCTTCCTCTCCAGGATTCCGAAAAGGTACTTTTGGAACACCAACGGGCATTAAATTAAAGAAAAAAGTTAAGTACTATACTTCACTTTAATATGGAAACGTACCAATGAATTTATTGTCTTCATTTTTTTTCTGTTTATTCTATTTTAAACATAAATTTGGATACATGGATTGGGTGAAGATTTTCGGAAGAAGACAGAATGAATAAAGAATTTTCACGAGCGGGTCGATCATTATGAATGATAAACAAGTATCTACGCATTCATTCTACAAAAAAAGAGGGCCCAACCCCCATTGCGTATTGGTACTTATCGAGTATAGAATAGATCTGCTTCTCTTTGTTCTTACGAACAAAATTGTTCCGTTATTTTCAATGGAACGAAATAAATCTTAACCCTTTCTTATACAAAATCTACTGAAAAGGTTAGGTACATAACATAGTATAGTCTTTTCCAATGCGATAAAGTTACATAGTGTCCATTTTTCTTTGATATTTGATAAAAAAGGGGTATTTCCATGGGTTTACCTTGGTATCGTGTTCATACTGTCGTATTGAATGATCCCGGTCGGTTGCTTTCTGTCCATATAATGCATACAGCTCTAGTTTCTGGTTGGGCCGGCTCGATGGCTCTATACGAATTAGCAGTTTTTGATCCTTCTGACCCGGTTCTTGATCCAATGTGGAGACAGGGTATGTTCGTTATACCCTTTATGACTCGTTTAGGAATAACCAATTCATGGGGTGGGTGGAGTATTTCAGGAGGAACCATACCGAATCCGGGTATTTGGAGTTACGAAGGTGTGGCAGGGGCACATATTGTGTTTTCTGGTTTGTGCTTCTTGGCAGCTATCTGGCATTGGGTGTATTGGGATCTAGAAATATTCTCTGATGAACGTACCGGAAAACCCTCTTTGGATTTGCCCAAGATCTTTGGAATTCATTTATTTCTCTCAGGGTTGGCTTGCTTTGGCTTTGGCGCATTTCATGTAACAGGCTTGTATGGTCCTGGAATATGGGTGTCCGATCCTTATGGGCTAACTGGAAAAGTACAATCTGTAAATCCAGCATGGGGCGCAGAAGGTTTTGATCCTTTTGTTTCGGGAGGAATAGCCTCTCATCATATTGCAGCGGGTACATTGGGCATATTAGCGGGTTTATTTCATCTTAGTGTCCGTCCGCCTCAACGTCTATACAAAGGATTACGTATGGGCAATATTGAAACTGTACTTTCCAGCAGTATCGCTGCTGTTTTTTTCGCAGCTTTCGTAGTTGCTGGAACTATGTGGTATGGTTCAGCAACTACCCCAATCGAATTATTTGGCCCCACTCGTTATCAGTGGGATCAGGGATACTTCCAGCAAGAAATATATCGAAGAGTTGGCACAGGACTAGCTGAAAATCTGAGTTTTTCGGAAGCTTGGTCTAAAATCCCCGAAAAATTAGCTTTTTATGATTACATTGGTAATAATCCGGCAAAAGGGGGATTATTCAGAGCCGGCTCAATGGACAGCGGGGATGGAATAGCTGTTGGATGGTTAGGACACCCCATCTTTAGAGATAAAGAAGGCCGCGAGCTTTTTGTACGTCGTATGCCCACTTTTTTTGAAACATTCCCCGTAGTTTTGGTAGACGGAGACGGAATTGTGAGAGCCGATGTTCCTTTTAGAAGGGCAGAATCCAAGTATAGTGTCGAACAAGTAGGTGTAACTGTCGAGTTCTATGGTGGCGAACTCAATGGAGTCAGTTATAGTGATCCTGCTACTGTGAAAAAATATGCTAGACGCGCCCAATTAGGTGAAATTTTTGAATTAGACCGAGCTACTTTGAAATCCGATGGTGTTTTTCGGAGCAGTCCAAGGGGTTGGTTCACTTTTGGGCATGCTACATTTGCTTTGCTCTTCTTTTTCGGACACATTTGGCATGGCGCTAGAACCTTGTTTAGAGATGTTTTTGCTGGTATTGATCCAGATTTGGATTCTCAAGTAGAATTTGGAGCATTCCAAAAGCTTGGAGATCCAACTACAAGAAGACAAGTAGTCTGATAGAATATTACTCTGGTATCTTTCGTCTCCACTTTTTTTATTTGATGACATTTTGATGACATAAGGTACCAGAAAAATCGTGACTTGATTGAATCGCCATCTTTAATTCTTTCCCTTTCTTTACTATAGTAAATGATCCAAAATGAATAGTTGTGGAAGCTATAATTGTAAACCACGATCAAATCTATGGAAGCATTGGTTTATACATTTCTCTTAGTCTCGACTTTAGGGATAATTTTTTTCGCTATCTTTTTTCGAGAACCACCTAAGGTTCCGACTAAAAAATGATTTTTGATCATCTTAATTTGAAGTAACGAGCCTACCATTGGTAGGCTCATTACTTCAATTAGTCCCCGTGTTCTTCGAATGGATCTCTTAATTGTTGAGAGGGTTGCCCAAAAGCGGTATATAAGGCGTACCCAGTAAAGCTTACAAGTAAACCAGATATGAAGATGGCGACTAGGGTTGCTGTTTCCATTTCTAGATAATTTAAGGATCACAATGGATCTACGATAAGATCGTTTATTTACAACTACAACCAAATGGTATACAAAGTCAACAGATCTTAACCAATCATTAAATAAGATTTATGGCTACACAAACCGTTGAGGATAGTTCTAAATCTAGGCCAAGACAAACTACTATAGGAAGTTTATTGAAACCATTGAATTCGGAATATGGTAAAGTAGCTCCGGGCTGGGGGACTACACCACTTATGGGGGTCGCAATGGCTCTGTTTGCAATATTTCTATCTATCATTTTGGAAATTTATAATTCATCCGTTTTATTGGATGGAATTTCAATGAATTAGGTTCCTAAGGACTATAAAGTCCTAGTTCTAGTTTTTTAATAAAAAAATAAAAACGCACTTAAGACTCAGATTTCTCATTCTGGTAGTTCGACCGTGGAATTTTTTTGTTTCGGTATTTCCGGAATATGAGTGTGTGACTTGTTATAATTGATCCTATTGATAATACAGAGAATAGTCTGTCATCTCTATCAAGATGATTCTACCTCGTCGGATATTTATTCTAGTATCTGGAGCACGGAATATGAATATTGTAGAATAGATCAAGAAAAGAAATATTTGAACTATGATTCATACTTACTATTCAGTCAGACCTCGCGACCGGACTCAAAAAAAAAATGCAAATAGGTATTTTATAAATTAAACGCTTTTTCTTCCTTCAGACTAAATTAGGTCAACGGACACCCATTTCTTTATATTTTTTGAATTATTAATAACATCCATTCATTGAAATTGGATAAGTGATGATCAAATGGTTCTTAACTCACAGAACCTTTGCGTTTAGCGTGGGCTTTATTAAATCATCGTGGTTCTAGTATGAATCTGAGGTGTCAATTGATTGACAGGGTCTCAACAAGGGAATTCCTATCAATAACTAGTAAAACAAGAGTCAATCTGTATTATTACACAAAAAAGAACAAATAAAAAATAATAGGAAAGAGAAGATTCAAGAGGCCTTTATTTTAACAATTAACATAAAGAAAAAGACGAACGAGGGAGCCAACTTGATATTTTTGTTTTGGCATTATCATCACAAAGAAGAGATTCCGGATTTTTGTTATTTGGTATTTTTGGGGCAAATTGAATCAAGTGGCTAATTTGAATTTGAACTTTCTATTACATATCCGTTAAAATCCGTATTTGATTTGTGTTGTTTCTGCTTGAGCCGTACGAGGTTAAATTCTCATATACGGTTCTCAAGGGGGGTCTATTTTTTGGTTACCTATCCTAATAAAGTATATGATTGGTTCGAAGAACGTCTCGAGATTCAGGCGATTGCAGATGATATAACTAGTAAATATGTTCCTCCTCATGTCAACATATTTTATTGTCTAGGGGGGATCACACTTACTTGTTTTTTAGTACAAGTAGCCACAGGTTTTGCTATGACTTTTTACTATCGTCCAACCGTTACAGAGGCTTTTTCCTCTGTTCAATACATAATGACTGAGGCTAACTTTGGTTGGTTAATCCGATCAGTTCATCGATGGTCAGCAAGTATGATGGTTCTAATGATGATCTTGCACGTATTTCGTGTGTATCTCACAGGGGGATTTAAAAAACCTCGCGAATTAACTTGGGTTACAGGTGTGATTCTGGCCGTATTGACTGCGTCTTTTGGTGTAACTGGTTATTCTTTACCTCGGGACCAAATTGGTTATTGGGCAGTAAAAATTGTGACAGGCGTACCTGAAGCGATTCCCGTAATAGGATTACCTTTGGTAGAGCTATTACGCGGAAGTGCTAGTGTGGGCCAATCCACTTTGACCCGTTTTTATAGTTTACACACTTTTGTATTGCCTCTTCTTACTGCCGTATTTATGTTAATGCACTTCCCAATGATACGTAAGCAAGGTATTTCAGGTCCTTTATAGAGAAAATATATCATATATATATTTGTAATTGATTATATATCATTTCGGGGAGGAAGAAAAAATAGTCTTGTATTTCATTGCTACAAATATGGATTATTGAAAAATAAGACATGTTATTTGGTTGGATACCTCTCTTCAACTCTGAAGTATTGTATTTCTTATTTGATACCAATAGTTGAAGTGGATTCTCTGAAGAGAAGATGGATTATGGGAGTGTGTGACTTGAACTATTGATTGGGCCATGCAGATATATGATTTGATCTGCCACGTTGGAATTTACAACCAAATAAAATGTGTCTCCGCATCCAACCACCACGTAAGTCCCCCTACATAGTAGGGATATGCCGGTTCACTTGAGGAGAATTTTTTCTATGATCATACCCGATCATGTATGAGTAGGCTCCGCAAGATCCCATAGAATAAACAATGTGGCACGACCTAATGTTGTATCTATTCCACTTACTTATTTTAATTTTATTTATAGTATAGAAATGCATTCATTTCCTATGCATTGATCCAGATCTATGATACTATCGGAGTGAAATAAGGGATCTAAGGAAGAACAGAGGCTAGACTTTATTAGTAACAAGTAAATACTTTGTTTGTATGTAATAAAATCAAAATGTTGCGGGGATAAATAACAATCAAAAGACATGAGACAATCCAAAAAGCACTTGATCATGATCAAATTTGTAAGCCTACTTGGATATTGAGCATTTATCTGTAAGAACTTAATTCTTTTCAATGAATAATTGCAACTTCGGAAAATTGAATCGGGCATTTCTTATCTTACATCGAGTTATTATATATTAATATATAGCACGGATATGTATGAAATATAGATTTGATACGGATCTATTTCTATTATTCCTTTGATTCTTGCTCGAGCCGGATGATTAAAAATTATCATGTCCGGTTCCTTCGGGGGATGGATCCATAAGAATTAAGAATTCACCTATCCCAATAACAAAAAAACCTGATTTGAATGATCCTGTATTAAGAGCTAAATTGGCTAAAGGGATGGGGCATAATTATTATGGAGAACCCGCATGGCCCAATGATCTTTTATATATTTTTCCGGTAGTAATTCTAGGTACTATTGCGTGTAACGTGGGCTTAGCGGTTCTAGAACCGTCAATGATTGGTGAACCGGCGGATCCATTTGCGACTCCTTTGGAAATATTACCTGAATGGTACTTCTTTCCCGTATTTCAAATACTCCGTACAGTACCCAATAAGTTATTGGGTGTTCTTTTAATGGTTTCAGTACCAACAGGATTATTGACAGTACCCTTTTTGGAGAATGTTAATAAATTCCAAAATCCATTTCGTCGTCCAGTAGCTACAACAGTCTTTTTTATCGGTACCGTAGTAGCTCTTTGGTTAGGTATTGGAGCAACATTACCTATTGATAAATCCCTCACTTTAGGTCTTTTTCAAATTCAAATCAATTAAACTTTGAAATACCGTACATAAGTATTAAGTATCTAAGGAAGATTTACTTTGAAGCAAGACTTTAGATACATTAATTTGATTATATTCCATTTTGAGCTGAGTACGGATCGTGCTGAAGATTAAAAACTAAATTCATTCTATAATAATAATATATCATTTATATATATATTATTATAGAATGGATTTAAAATGAAAATTTTTTATTAGGTAAATCGATTATGAAATGCTTCTGGTAGGGTGTCCAATATCTGTTTTACATCTTCTATGCGAAAATATTCAATTCTCATAAGGTCTTCTTGACTATTACTATTACTCAAAAGGTCCAATAATGTATGTATATTGGATCTTTTGAGACAATTGTAGGTCCTGGAAGGCAATTCTAACTGGTCAATAAAAATAAATTTCAATGGAATTATTTTTTTGTTTTTCTTTAAATTACTTAATCTATCTTGAAAGGTAAAAGGGGATAGAGTAAACCTGTTTTTATTTTCCGTGAAATTAATGCCCTCTTCCTCCGCATGTAGAAAAGGAATAAATAAATCAATCAAATTACGAGAAGCTTCATAAAGTGCTTCCTTAGGAGTTAAACTCCCGTTTGTCCATATTTCTAGAAAAAGTATCTCTTGTTTTTCATTTCCATCCCCATAAGAATGAATACTATGATTTGCATTTCGAATAGGCATGAATATGGCATCTATAGGGTAACTTCCATCTTGAGAGTTATTTGTGGGTTTCATACGATATCCGCGATCCCTATTGATTTGTAATTCAATACACAAATCAATTGGTTCCGTCAGGTTAGCTATATGCTGTGTCGTGTCCACTATTTCCACAGAAGGTGGTGAGATGATATCTTGAGCGGTTACGTGTCTAGGACCTCTGACGCAAATAGATGCGTCTCTAACTCCATATAGAGTACTTCTCAATACAATTTCTTTCAAATTTATTAATATTTCGTGGACTGATTCTTTAATACCTACTATTGTAGAATATTCATGTGGTACCTTCTCAGATTTTGCGCGTGTGATACATGTTCCTTCTATTTCTCCAAGTAAAGCCCTTCGCATGGCAATACCTATGGTATCGGCTTGACCTTTCATAAGTGGGGACAGAATGAAACGACCATAATAAAGACGCTTACTATCTATTTTTGATTCAACACACTTCCACTGTAATGTTCGAGTGGACCCTCCTACTCCCTCTCGAACCATACTAAATATTGTTATTTAATCAGATCATTGAATCATTTATTTCTCTTGAAATCCATTTAATTCTTATTTCTACACACGTCTTTTTTTAGGGGGTCGACATCCATTATGTGGCATAGGTGTTACATCGCGCACGAAACTTAATAGTAGACCACTTCTACGGATGGCTCGTAATGCTGCATCTCTTCCGAGACCGGGGCCTTTTATCATAACTTCTGCTCGTTGCATGCCCTGATCAACCACCGTACGAATAGCATTTATGGCTGCCGCTTGAGCAGCATAGGGTGTCCCTCGTTTTGTGCCTTTGAATCCAGAAGTACCCGCGGAGGCCCAAGAAACTACTCGTCCTCGTACATCTGTAACAGTTACAATGGTATTGTTGAAACTTGCTTGAACATGAATAACACCTTTTGGTATTCTACGTCCATTCTTGCGTGAACTAATACGCCCATTCTTACGCGAACCAATTCTTGGTATAGGTTTTGTCATATTTTATCATCTCATAAATATGAGTCAGAAATATACGGAAAGATACGGAGATATCCATTTCATGTTAAAACAGATTCTTTTACACGGGTCCTTCTTTTTCTTTTAGAAAATTCTTTATTTAGTTTAGAAAGATTACCCTTGTCTCTGTTTATGTCTCGGATTGGAACAAATCACTATAATCCGTCCACGCCTACGGATAAGTCGACATTTTTCACAAATTTTACGAACGGAAGCCCTTATTTTCATATTTCTCATTCCTTACCTTAATTCTGAATCTACATCCTTGAAAAAAATAAGTTTCTTCATTTTTTTAACTTCAAATTGTATCCCTATGAAAGGAATGTTTAAAAAATCACCTAATAGTTCGAATTTGTGAATTCTATAAAATTCTACGTCCCTTGGTTGAATCATAACCACTTATTTCAATTTTGACTCTATCTCATGGTAGTATCTATATAAAACTGTGCCGTATCCTCCCTGAAACATAACCTAGAATTAGATCTTCATTATCTAAAAGGATCCGGAACATACCGTTGGGAAGCGATTCAATAATTAAACCTTCATGAATTAATTTTAGTCTTTTATTCGAGGTAAGCCTCTTGAAGTATCAACTAATGGAGAAAGGATTATATAATTTATTTTTACTCTCTTTTTCCAACAAGGGAAGTTAGAGATAAAATTAAGATAACAGGAGGAAGGGGTGTAAGATCACCATATATAACACAAAATTTCTCCCCCGATTTTTTCTAGTCGAGCTTCTCGATCTGTCATTATACCTCGAGAAGTCGAAAGAATTACAATTCCCATTCCACCTAAAATCTTAGGAATTTGTTGATAGTTGGAATAGATTCGTAGACCGGGTCGGCTGATACGTTTTAAAATAGTTCTATATATTCCCTTTCGATTCCGTCTATGTCGTAGGGTTAAAACCAAGAAACATTTGTTACTTTCCTGATGTTTACGAACGTTTTCGATAAAACCCTCTCGTAGAAGTATTTTTACAATGTTTTCGGTAATATTAGTAGATGCTATTCGAACCGTTCTTTTTTTATCCATGTCAGCATTTCTTATAGAAGTTATTATATCGGCAATAGTATCCTTACCCATGGCGAACTATAATTATTGGTACCCCCTAATTTTTATATAATAAACATGTTTATTTATTATTTTAATAAAAAATAATTAAATTTATTTATATTAATTAAATTAATTAAAAGTATATGCGTGATACACAATCTACTAATTGACTTGACCCATTCCAGATACCTCGCTATATCATAGTATATTTAATATACTACTAGTATTTATAATACCTCGGGAGCTAATGAAACTATTTTAGTAAAATTCAACTGTCTCAATTCCCGAGCGATCGCACCAAAAACTCGAGTTCCTTTTGGATTTCCTTCTTGATCAATAACAACTGCGGCATTGTCATCATATCGTATTATCATGCCGTTGTCACGTTTGAGTTCTTTACATGTACGCACAATTACAGCCCTAATAACTTCTGATCTTTCTAGAGGCATATTTGGTACTGCTTCTTTGATTACGGCAACAACAACGTCACCAATATGAGCATATCGTTGGTTACCAGCTCCTAGGACTCGAATACACATCAATTTTCGAGCTCCACTATTATCCGCTACATTCAAAAGGGTCTGAGGTTGAATCATATCATTTTTATTTTAATCTGTTATTTTGCTGCAAAGGATAAAAAAGAAATAAAAAGAAATATTGTCTGTCTATAAAAAAATAAACTTCTATTTTTCATCATCACCTTATCTTTTAATTTCTGCATCCCTATCCCTCAATAACGAATTGAGTTCGTATAGGCATCTTGCGCGCAGCTATTTTAATAGCTGCTCTGGCTACAGTTTCTGATACTCCGCCCATTTCATAAAGTATTCGACCCGGTTTAACAACGGATACCCAATATTCGGGGGCCCCCTTCCCCGAACCCATACGTGTTTCTGCGGGTCTTACTGTAACAGGTTTGTCGGGAAATATACGTACCCATATTTTTCCGCCACGACGCGCATATCGTGTCATTGCTCTTCGTCCTGCTTCCATCTGTCTAGCCGTGATCCAAGCGGGTTCAAGTGCTTGAAGAGCGTATCCGCCGAAACAAATACGATTGCCTCGACAAGATATTCCTTTCATTCTTCCTCTATGTTGTTTACGAAATTTTGTTCTTTTGGGGTTATAGTTGATGGTTCTTTCTTAATTAAATTCCATCTCTACTGCAGAACCGGACATGAGAGTTTCTTTTCATCCGGCTCCTCGCGAATGAAATGATTCATTAATATTACTACGGATACACATATATTTAAATTCATTAATATTACTACGGATACACATATATTTAATATTAATAAATGATACACAATACACTTAGTAATGTAATGGAATTTATTATGTTATTTTGTTTTGTTATATTATTTGATTTTGTTATTCTAGGATAGTTTAGTATTGTTATGTTATATAGTTAAGAGTAAGCTTTATATACCAGATCAACATTATTTATTTTGTATCGAATCGCGCTAAAACAAAATGTAGATTGTATGTAATTCAATAACTAAAAACTAAGGGTTTCGCGGGCGAATATTGACTCTTTCGTGCTACATTCGTAGGGTCAAGACCTTGTTACTTTTAGAATAAATCAATTTGTTCTTGGTTCGTTCCGCCATCCCACCCAATGAATCATTAGGATTCGTTTGTTTTCATGAAATCCTATGCAATCATGGGTTCTGTCGTTCCCATAGCCTCTTCGTTAATGGTTAGGCCCGAACTCCGCAATGGAACCCCAACAAAATTTGTTCCTGAGTTAATTTTCTTAGTTTATATTAACCCGAGGCTCGTTATCTTTAAATTATTGATATTATATCAGTATTGATGCTTTATCACATTGCCTTTTGTGAGATAATTCATAAACCATACATATTGGAATCATATATCATGGATACTTTGTGTTCTTTCTTTACTATCATCCTTCCATTTATCCACATCCCTTTATTTTTGTTTCGCAACCTATAATAAGATTTAAAATTTTTATGAAAAAATTTCAGTTGCTACAACTATATGATCGATCTAGTCATATAGTGACTGTTTCTTGGAATCTCGACAATATGAAACGAAGCCATAAGTTGGTTATTTAGTTTATATAGTTAGTAAGCTCATAGTGAGGGTCGGTCAAATTTTTTGAATTCCAACTATACTATAAACTAACAAAAAAACTAACGAGTCACACACTAAGCATAGCAATTCTCTTAAATGATCAATCTAATTTTTATTCAACCTTATAGAATTTGAATTGCTCAGTTTTGTTTGATTTAATGTTAATGGAATAAAAAATCAAATTTGTCATTTTTTTCTTTTTTTTTGTTCTATCACTGGACAGAACGGCAAGACAAATAAAGGTCCATTATTTCTCGTCTACAAATATCCAAATTTTTATGCCTAATACTCCATAGATAGTTCGAGTTGTATAGGAACAATGATCAATTTTAGCACGAATTGTTTGTAGAGGAACCCTACCCTCTCTGATCCATTCGACACGTGCAATTTCTTTTCCGTCGATACGCCCGGCAATTTGTACTTGAATTCCTTTTGTATCCGTTTGTTCAGTTAATTCAATAGCTTTTTTCATTGCTTTTCGAAATGAAACTCTATTTTTTAATTGTAAAGCTATATATTCCGCAAGAATATTAGGTTGTCCATAAGGTTTTTCAACTCTTGTTATAGCAATGTTGAGTCTACGGTTCACAGAATGAAACTCCTTTTGTACATTCATCTGTAATTCTTCGATTCCTCGTGTTCGGCCCTCTATTAATAAATTAGGGAATCCAATATGGATTATGACTTGGATCAAATCGATTCTTTTTTTTATTTGTATACGTGCTATTCCTTCGAAACCTGAGGACGTTCTCTTATTTTTTTGTACATAATCCTTGATACAATTCCGTATTTTTTCATCTTCCTGTATACCCGCGGAATAATTTTGTGGTTGTGCGAACCAAAAGGAATGATGACTTTGGGTTGTACCAAGTCTGAAACCAAGTGGATTTATTTTTTGTCCCATATTTTTCTATTAGATTATCTTTCCATATATATATTTTTCGAAAGATGAATCGAAAGTTAAGATTCATCTTTAAATAATTTAGTTTTATCCCTCAATATAATTGTTATATGACAAGTAGGTCTTTTTATCGGATAACTACGTCCTCGAGCCCGGGGTCTTAATTTTTTCACAATAGTACCTGTGTTAACTTCAGCTTTACTAATAAATAAATAAGCTTTGTTTAAGCCCATGTTATTACTAGCATTTGCTGCCGCGGAAAAAACTAATTTCAAAATGGGATAAGATGCTCGATAAGGCATAAGTTCTAGTATCATAAGTGCTTCTTCATAGGAGCGTCCACGAATCTGATCAATTACTCTTCGTGCTTTGAAAACCGACATACATATATGTTTATGTTGAGCTAAAGCTTTAATTTCTGTACTCCAACGCGAGTTCTTTCTATTTATCATAAGGTTATCCCCACTAAAATGAATAAAAACTGCCTAATTTTACTTATAAAATTAAAATATTATATTTTTATTTTTAATTAAAATCTTATCTTTTTAATTATTTTTTATAAATTTTAATTAAATAAAAAAAATGAAAAAATTAACGACGAGATTTATTATCGGTTTTTTCATGTCTTGCGAAAGTTAGAGTAGGCACGAATTCTCCCAATTTATGACCCACCATACGATCTGTTATATAAATAGGTAAATGCCCCTTTCCATTATGAATAGCAATTGTATGGCCAATCATTGTGGGTATAATGGTAGATGCCCTAGACCAAGTTACTATTATTTCTTTCTCCTCCCTTATGTTTAGTTTTTCAATTTTTGCCCATAAATGATTAGCTACAAAAGGATTTTTTTTTATTGAACGTGTCACAGGGGATTACTCCTTTATTACATTACATTTTTGAAATGGGCATTCTATGCCCAATATATCGATCTAAGTATGAAGGTAAGAATAAATACAATAATGATGAATGGAAAAAGAAAAAAGCTAAAATCCTTTAGCTAGATAAGGGGCGGATGTAGCCAAGTGGATCAAGGCAGTGGATTGTGAATCCACCACGCGCGGGTTCAATTCCCGTCGTTCGCCCATCACATTATTTCAAATTCTAAAAATTCAGTTTTCTATATTCTTATTTATTTACGGCGACGAAGAATAAAACTATCACTATATTTTTTCCTTTTCCTACTTCTTCTTCCAAGCGCAGGATAACCCCAAGGAGTTGTGGGTTTTTTTCTACCAATCGGAGCTCTCCCTTCACCGCCCCCATGGGGATGGTCTACAGGGTTCATAACTACTCCTCTTACTACAGGACGCTTACCTAGCCAACGCTTAGATCCGGCTCTACCCAAACTTTTTTGGTTCACCCCAACATTACCCACTTGTCCGACTGTTGCTAAGCAATTTTTGGATATCAAACGGACCTCCCCAGATGGTAATCTTAATGTGGCCGATTTACCCTCTTTTGCAATCAGTTTCGCTACAGCACCTGCCGCTCTAGCTAATTGTCCACCCTTTCCAAGTGTGATTTCTATGTTATGTATGGCCGTGCCTAAGGGCATATCGGTTGAAGTAGATTCTTCTTTTTTATCAATAAAAACCCCTTCCCAAACTGTACAAGCTTCTTCCAAAGCATACGGCTTTCTAGATGTATATGATGATATCTAGACAGATGGATCTTATATGAATCGTATGATGAAGTATCACATGAGTGGATATATAGGAATCCAAATCTGCCGAATCACTCATGTTATGATCTTCTACATCCTAGGTCTCCCCGTTCCGTCATCTGGCTTATGTTCTTCATGTAGCATTCAGACCGAATGACTCTATGAAATTACGTCAATACTTCCATTCCACATATTACGGGTAACGTAGGAGACATCTCTATTTTTCCCCGGGGGATCTTTATAATTACCACTGCTTAGCTTTTAATTCGCCTCTGACCATCAAATTAAATGTGAATAACCCGGCCTCCTCTCTTTGAAACAAGGGGCGCTCTCCGGTTCTGTGCGTGCTTCAAACAATTTTTTTTTGTCTTCTCCATATTACCATATCTCTAGAGTCAATAATTTTCTATGAGGAACTACTGAACTCAATCACTTGCTGCCGTTACTCAACAGTTTTCTGCTGAGGTTTCTCCCGTAGAGGTACTCAAATTGGATCAGTGATCGATTTCTAGGTTTCGTCGTAAACCTAATTGGTTACTTCCAATTACGTAAATCAATAGTTCAAACCGCACTCAAAGGTAGGGCATTTCCCATTGATATAGGAACTTCTGTACCAGAAACAATGGTATCTCCAATTATAGCCCCTCTGGGATGTAAAATATATCTCTTCTCACCATCCCCATAGTGTATGAGACAAATGTGTGCATTTCGATTAGGGTCGTATTCTATGGTTACGATTCTACCAGATATGTCTTTATCATTCCGTCGAAAATCTATTTTACGGTATAGACGCTTATGACCTCCCCCTCTATGCCCTGCGGTAATGATTCCTCTGGCATTACGACCTTTACTACAACGACGCTGTCCATGGATCAAATTATTTCGTGGATTGGATTTTACTTGACTGTCTATGGCTCCATTGCGTGTGCTCGGGGTAGAAGTTTTGTATAAATGTATCGCCGTGTTATTAAGTATTTTGCTTTAAGTTCTTTTCTCTATAAGAGGTGGAATAGAATAACCTGGTTGAAGCGTAATGATCATACGTTTGTAATGCATTGTATGTCCCATAATAGGTCCCATTCTTCTACCCTTTCCCGGGACTCGATGACTATTTATAGCTATTACCTTGACGCCAAAGAAGAGTTCGACCCAATGCTTTATTTCTGTCCTAGTTGATCCTGATTCGACATTAGAAGTATATTGATTGTTCCCCAATAACCGAATACTTTTTTCTGTAAATACTGCATATTTGATTCCATCCATAAATCCATTTTATTCCCTATGAGTTCCAGTATCAATAAGAATTCTAGTTCTTACTGTTCATATGTTATGGTATGAATATACCATACCAATTCGGTATGTATGGATGATGAGATTCCATTGATACAGAGCCAATTCTAATAGACTTATTGAACGTTCCCATTGGCGTGCATCCAGCAGGAATTGAACCTACGAATTTGCCAATTATGAGTTGGGCGCTTTAACCATTCAGCCATGGATGCTTAACAGGGATCATCGTACATCGTAAATAACCAAATTCCAATTGAAATGAAATCTTTAGGAGGAATCAATGAGAGGACATCAATTCAAATCCTGGATCTTCGAATTGAGAGAGATATTGAGAGAGATCAAGAATTCTCACTATTTCTTAGATTCATGGACCAAATTCGATTCAGTGGGATCTTTCACTCACATTCTTTTCCACCAAGAACGTTTTATGAAACTCTTTGACCCCCGAATTTGGAGTATCCTACTTTCACGTGATTCACAGGGTTCAAGAAGCAATCGATATTTCACGATCAAAGGTATAATACTGCTTGTAGTAGCGGTCCTTATATCTCGTATTAACAATCGAAAGATTGTCGAAAGAAAAAATCTCTATTTGATGGGGCTTCTTCCTATACCTATGAATTCCATTGGACCCAGAAATGAGACATTGGAAGAATCTTTTTGGTCTTGCAATATCAATAGGTTGATTGTTTCGCCCCTGTATCTTCCAAAAGGGAAAAATATTTCTGAGAGTTGTTTCATGGATTCGCAAGAGAGTACTTGGGTTCTC